TTTTTATTATTTATTATTTATATAAAATTTATTAACTACGGTTTAATAAAATTTAACAGTAAAATATTAAATAATTTATATATATATATATGCGCACGTGTGTATATATATATATATATTAAAAATTTAATGTATAAAAATTATATTAATTAATTAAATATTTAATTAATTAATATTTATATATATATATTAAATTTTTGTTTAATTAAAATATATATTTATAATATATTTTCATTTAATTAGAATTACAATTGATTTATAATTAAATTAATTTTTATAATAATATTACTAGAAAAGAAATAAGAGAAAATAATAAAAATTTATTAATGTTTATTAAATATATAATATAAAAAAAAAAAAAAAAAAATCTATGTGAAAAATAAGATGAATAGATAAATTTTTTATATTTTTAATAATTTATTATAAATTTATTTTACATGTAAATTTTAGTATGAAATTTTAATTATTTTAATAATAATTAATTTAATTATACAGTAATTAAAATTAAAAATTTAAGAAATTAAGATTTAGTAATATATAAATTAATAACTAATTTTGTGCCAGCAGTTGCGGTTAAACAAAAGTTAAATTAAATTATTTCAGTATATAATAAATAATAAATAATTAAATTAAATATTAAATTATTAAGTGAAATTTTAATTTAATTAAAAATTATATTAAAATTATGATTTAGTAAATTTTATTTTAAACTAGGATTAGATACCCTATTATTAAAAATTTAATTAAAAATACTAAAATAGTAAATAAAATATTATTGAAACTTAAATAATATGGCGGTATTTTAGTTCATTTAGAGGAATCTGTCTAATAATTGATAATCCACGAGTAAATTTACTTAATTTATAATTTTGTATATCATTGTTAAAAAAATATTTTAAAATAAAAATAATATTTTAAAATTTAAAATAAAATTTAATTCAGATCAAGATGCAGATTATAATTAAGTTTAAGATGGATTACAATAAATTTATTTAAACGGAAAAAATTTTGTAATATATAATTGAAGGTGGATTTAAATGTAATTTTAATTAATTTATTAAAATGATTAAAAATTGAAATATGTACATATTGCCCGTCACTTTCATTTAAAAATTGAAATAAGTCGTAACAAAGTAGAGGTACTGGAAAGTGTTTCTAGAATGAACAAATTAGAGCTTGTTAAGTATTTCATTTACATTGAAAAGAAATTAAATAATTAATTAATTTGAGGGGGAAAATTAATAAAATATAAATAATAAAAAAATTTTTAATATTGGGGGGTATTAAAGTATTTTTTTAAAAAAAAATAAATTATTTTATAGTTGAATAGTATTGTTAAAGAAATTTGAAATAAATGAAAATAAATTAATAAAAAAGTAATTTTTATTTAATGTATCTTGTGTATCAGAGTTTATTAAAGAATATTTTTTTTATAAAGAAATCTCGAATTTAAAAGAGTTAATTAATTATAAAAGTTAATGTAGAAAAATTATTTTAAATAATTAATTTGAAATGAAATGTTAATCGTTTTTGAATATATCTAGTTATTTTAGAAAAAAATTTAATTTTAAATTTAAAAAATTTTATTTTTAATTATAATTAAAAATAAAATTTTTAAATTAAATATATTAAGGGATAAGCTTTAATATAAATATTTATAATAAAATAAAGTTTAAATAAAAATTTTAAAATTTATATTGTTTAAAAATTATAATTTATTATAAAAAATTTTATTTAAAATAAAATTTAATTAAAAAATTTAATTTTATATAAAATAATAATAAAAATAAAAATAAATTAGAAATAATGATAAAATTAGTATATTATAATAAAATATAATTTAATTAATTTAAATTAAATTAAAGGAATTCGGCAAAATTTTGTATTCACTTGTTTATCAAAAACATGTCTTTTAGATAATAATTTAAAGTCTAATCTGCCCACTGATAAATATATTAAAGGGCTGCAGTATATTGACTGTACAAAGGTAGCATAATCAATAGTCTTTTAATTGAAGACTTGTATGAAAGATTTAATGAAATATAAACTGTCTCTAATTTATATATAAGTAGAATTTAATTTTTTAGTTAAAAAGCTAAAATAAATTTAAAAGACGAGAAGACCCTATAGAGTTTTATATTAAAATTATTTAAGGTTATATATATAATTAAAAATTTAAAAATAAAATTAATATTTTATTGGGGTGATAAAAAAATTAATTTAACTTTTTTTTTATTAAAACATAAATAAGTGAATATTTGATCCATTTATTATGATTAAAAGAAAGAATTACCTTAGGGATAACAGCGTAATATTTTTTTTTAGTACAAATAAAAAAAAGAGATTGCGACCTCGATGTTGGATTAAGATAAAATTTAAATGCAAAAGTTTAAAATTTTGATCTGTTCGATCATTAAAATCTTACATGATCTGAGTTCAAACCGGTGTGAGCCAGGTTGGTTTCTATCTTTAGAATAATAAAATATTTTAGTACGAAAGGATCAAGTATTTTTAATAATTAAAATTTAATGAATATTAATAATAATAATATACTATTTTGACAGAAAAAATGTGATGATTTTAGAAGTCATAAATATATAATTATATTATATAGATAGTATATGATAATACAAGATTTAAATAATATTTTTATTGGGGTTTTAATTTTATTAATTGGGGTTTTAATTGGTGTTGCTTTTTTAACATTATTAGAACGAAAAGTATTAGGTTATATTCAAATTCGAAAAGGTCCAAATAAAATAGGTATTTTAGGAATTATACAACCATTTTGTGATGCTATTAAGTTATTTTCTAAAGAACAAGTTTATTTAAATTATTCAAATTATTTTTCTTTTTATTTTTCTCCTGTTGTTAGATTTATATTATCTTTAATGATTTGATTATTAATTCCTTATATATTTAATATAATTATTTTTAATTTAGGATTGTTATTTTTTTTATGTTGTGCAAGAATTGGGGTATATACTTTATTAATTGCTGGGTGATCCTCCAATAGAAATTATTCTTTATTGGGAGGATTACGAGCAGTAGCTCAAACAATTTCTTATGAGGTAAGATTATCTTTAATTTTAATATCAAGTATTATTTTAATTATAGATTTTAATATAATTAAATTTAGTGAATATCAATATTTAATTTGATTTATGATAATAATAATGCCTTTAAGAATATGTTTTTTATCTTCATTAATGGCTGAAACTAATCGTACTCCTTTTGATTTTGCTGAGGGAGAAAGAGAGTTAGTTTCAGGGTTTAATATTGAATATAGAAGAGGGGGATTTGCTTTAATTTTTTTAGCTGAATATTCTAGTATTTTATTTATAAGATTATTATTTATTATTATCTATATAGGAGGTTATGATTTGAATTTAATATTTTATTTAAAATTAGTATTTTTATCTTTTTTTTTTATTTGAGTTCGAGGTACATTACCTCGTTATCGTTATGATAAATTAATATATTTATGTTGAAAAAGATATCTACCTTTATCTTTAAATTATTTATTATTTTTTATAGGATTAAAAATGATTTTAATATATAAAATAAATTTAGTATAAATTAATAGAATAATTATTCTTTCTTAAGTTTTCAAAACAAATGCTTATACAAGCTCATTAATTATAAATTGAAAATTAACTTATCTCATATTTTATTTAGAATTGGATTAATAATAAAATAAGAAAAATAAATTAATGTAAGAATTTGACCAACAATAATATAAGGATCTTCAACAGATCGGGCTCCAATTCAAGTTAATAAAATAATTGTTGTAATTAAAAATCAAAATAAGATTTGATTTAAGGGATAAAATTGAATACCTTGAATTTTTTTATTAAAAGTAAAAGGTAGAATAATTAAAATTAAAATAGATATAACTAAAGCAATTACTCCACCTAATTTATTTGGGATAGATCGAAGAATAGCATAAGCAAATAAAAAATATCATTCTGGTTGAATATGAATTGGGGTTACTAGAGGATTAGCAGGGATAAAATTATCAGGATCTCCTAATAAATAAGGATTTATAAGTGAAAGAAAAGTTAAAATTGAAATTAAAATAATAAATCCAATTAAGTCTTTAAATGTAAAAAATGGGTGAAAAGGAATTTTATCTAAATTACTATTGATACCTAAAGGATTATTGGATCCTGTTTGGTGGAGAAATAATAAATGAATTAAAGTTAATATAAGAATAATAAAAGGAAATAAAAAGTGAAAAGTATAAAATCGAGTTAAAGTTGCATTATCAACTGCAAATCCTCCTCAAATTCAATTAACTAATATAGTTCCTAAATAAGGAATTGCAGATAAAAGGTTAGTAATTACTGTAGCTCCTCAAAAAGATATTTGTCCTCAAGGTAAAACATATCCTATAAAAGCTGTTGCTATTAATAAAAATAAAATAATAACACCAATTATTCAAGTAAATTTTAAGTTAAATGATTCATAATAAATTCCTCGTCCAATATGAAAGTAAATACAAACAAAAAAAAAAGATGCCCCATTAGCATGTAATATACGAATTAATCAACCATAATTAACATTTCGACAAATATAATTAACTCTATAAAAAGCTAAATCAACATTAGCTGTATAATATATAGTTAAAAATAATCCTGTTAAGATTTGAATTATTAAACATAAAGCTAATAAGGATCCAAAATTTCATCATGATGAAATATTAGATGGGGTTGGTAAATCAATTAATGAGCCATTAATAATTTTAATTACTGGGTGAGTTTTGCGGATTGGTTTATATAAGTTTATCATTAGTTATTAAATGATCGTAAAGGACCAAAAAAAATATTTGTGATTTTTACAATTGCTACTAATGTAATAAATAAGTAAATAATTAATATTATTATTATTAAATAATTTTGTTTATTATATAATTTAGATAAACTAAAATTATATTCATTATTAAAAAATAAAGTTTGGTTAGAAAAATTAATTATTTCATCATTAAAAGAAAAATTTATTCAAGTTAAATTATTATTAAATAAGATTCTTAAAATAAAAATAATAAAAATATAAATAACAGAAAATTTTCTAAAAAAATGAATTTTAAATAATTCATTTGAAGCTACTCTTGATACATAAATAAATAAAACTAATAATCCCCCTAAAAAAATTAAAAATAAAATATAAGAAAATCAATAAGTGTTAATTAATATTCCTGAAATTAAACAAGTAAAAAGAGTTTGAATTAAAATTAATAATCCTATTGCAAGAGGGTGATTAATAAAATATAATAAAATTGAAATAGAAATTAATAAAATAGATAATAATATTTTTATAATATCAAAGAATAGTTTATAAAAATAATAATTTTGGAGATTATAGATAAAGAAAATCTTTTTCTTTGAAGTTTTTAAAGAAAAATTCTTATTTTTGATTTACAAGACCAAAGTTTTTATTAAACTATAAAAACAAATGTTAAATATAAGATTAATTATTATTATTATGTTTATATTTGGGAATATAATTTTTGTGTCTAAGCATAAACATTTATTAATTGTATTAATAAGTTTAGAATTTATAGTATTAAGAATTTTTTTTTTAATATTATTATATTTAATGATAATTAATTATAATTTATATATATTAATAGTATTTTTAGTTTTTTCTGTCTGTGAGGGGGCTTTAGGATTATCAATTTTAGTGTCTATAATTCGAACTCATGGAAATGATTATTTTCAAAGTTTTAATTTAATTTAATTTAATGATAAAATTTTTGATGATAATAATTTTTATAATTCCTTTATGTTTTAAAAAAAATATATTTTGATTGGTTCAAATATTATTGATATTTATAATATTGTTGTTTATAAATTCTACTATTAATATTATAAATTTTTGTTGTTTAAGATATATATTAGGATATGATATAATTTCTTATGGTTTAATTTTACTAAGAATTTGAATTAGAAGATTAATATTAATAGCCAGAGAAAGATTATATAAAAATAATTTTTATTCTAGATTATTTTTATGTAATATTATTTTTTTAATGGTAATATTATATTTAACTTTTAGAGTTATAAATTTATTTTTATTTTATTTATTTTTTGAGAGAAGACTAATTCCAACTTTAATGTTAATTATTGGTTGGGGATACCAACCTGAACGAATTCAAGCAGGAATATATTTATTATTTTACACATTATTTGCTTCTTTACCTTTATTAATAGGAATTTTTTTTATTTATAAAAATATTAATTATATAATAATTTATTTTATAAAATTTTATGACTATAATTTATTAATTTTATATTTAAGTTTAATTATTGCTTTTTTAGTGAAAATACCATTGTATTTTGTTCATTTATGACTTCCTAAAGCTCATGTAGAGGCTCCAATTTCTGGATCTATAATTTTAGCTGCTATTATATTAAAATTAGGAAGTTATGGTCTTTTACGGGTTATAATTATTTTACAAAAAATTAACTTAAAAATAAGATTTATTTGAGTGGTAATTAGTTTAATTGGGGGTTTTTATATTAGATTAAAATGTTTTTGTCAAATTGATATAAAATCTTTAATTGCTTATTCATCTGTAGCCCATATAAGTGTTGTAATTGGGGGGATTATAACAATAAATTATTGAGGATATATAGGATCTTATATTTTAATGATTGGTCATGGCTTATGTTCTTCTGGTATATTTTGTTTATCAAATATAAATTATGAGCGTTTAAGTAGTCGAAGATTATTTATTAATAAGGGGATAATAAATTTTATACCTTCAATAAGTTTATGATGATTTTTATTAATATCTTCTAATATAGCTGCTCCTCCTTCATTAAATTTAATAGGGGAAATTAGTTTAATTAATAGATTAATAAGATGATCTTGATTAAGAATAATTATATTAATATTTATTTCATTTTTTAGTGCTGGTTATAGATTATATTTATATTCTTATACTCAACATGGAAAATATAATATAGGAGTTTATAGATTTTATACGGGTACTTCTCGAGAATATTTAATATTATTATTACATTGATTACCTTTAAATATTTTAGTTCTAAAAATTGATTATAGAATAATTTGATTTTACTTAAATAATTTAAAATTAAAATATTGATTTGTGGAATCAAATATATGATATATTCATTTTAGGTCATTAATAAATTTTCTATTTGTTTTATTAGATTTTTTTTTTTGTTTTTTTTTATATTAATAAATTTTTTTATAATAATTTATTTTATTATGAATAATATGATTGTTTTTTTAGAGTGGGAGATTATTTCATTTAATTCAGTTAATATTGTATTTTCAGTTTTATTAGATTGAATATCTTTATTATTTATAATATTTGTGTCTTTAATTTCTTCATCGGTTATTTTTTATAGAAAAAGTTATATAAGATCAGAATTAAATTTAAATCGGTTTATTATTTTAGTATTATTATTTGTATTTTCTATGATTTTATTAATTATTAGACCTAATATAATTAGAATTTTTTTAGGGTGAGATGGTTTAGGTTTAGTTTCTTATTGTTTAGTAATTTATTATCAAAATATTAAATCTTATAATGCTGGTATATTAACTGCTTTATCAAATCGAGTGGGGGATGTTATAATTTTAATGCTGGTTTCTTGAATATTGAATTATGGGAGATGAAATTATATTTTTTATTTAAATTTTATGGTAAATGATTTTTCTATAAAAATTATTAGATTATTAGTTATTGTTGCAGCTATAACAAAAAGAGCTCAAATTCCATTTAGTTCTTGATTACCAGCAGCTATAGCTGCTCCAACTCCAGTTTCTGCTTTAGTTCATTCTTCTACTTTAGTAACTGCTGGAGTTTATTTATTGATTCGATTTAATAATGTATTAATTGAAATATTTTTTTTTAAATTTTTATTATTATTTTCTGGTTTAACAATAATAATAGCTGGAATTTGTGCTAATTATGAATTTGATTTAAAAAAAATTATTGCTTTATCTACATTAAGACAATTAGGTTTAATAATAAGAATTTTAAGAATAGGTTTTTATGATTTAGCTTTTTTTCATTTATTAACTCATGCTATATTTAAAGCTTTATTATTTATGTGTGCTGGTATGATTATTCATATAATAAATAATAATCAAGATATTCGTATAATAGGGGGAATTAGATTTTATATTCCTTTAACTTCTTTATGTTTAAATATTTCTAATTTATCTTTATGTGGTATTCCATTTCTTGCTGGATTTTATTCTAAAGATATAATTTTAGAAATAGTAAGAATAAGAAATTTAAATATATTAATTTTTTATTTATATTATTTTTCTACAGGTTTAACAATATTTTATACTATTCGTTTATTAATATATTTAATAGTTAATGATTATAATTTATTAGTTATTTATAATTTATATGATGAAGATTATACAATATTAAAAAGTATATTTATTTTATTATTTATAAGATTAATTTCGGGAAGATTTTTAAGTTGATTAATTTTTTATTATCCTTATATAATTTATTTACCTATTTCTTTAAAAATAATAGTAATTTATGTTAGTTTTTTAGGTTTATTAATAGGATGAATAATTAGTAGTATAAATATTTATTCTTTAAATAAATTCTTAATATTTTATAATTTAAGAAGATTTTTAACTTTAATATGATTTTTACCTAATTTATCAACTTATGGTTTAAACTATTATTTTTTAAAATTTGGTCAAATTTTAAGTAAAAATATTGATATAGGATGAAGAGAAATTTATAGAGGACAAGGAATATATAAAATTATTAAATTTTATTCTTTAATTAATATGATTTATCAAATAAATAATTTTAAAATTTATTTATTTAGATTTAGTATATGAATAATAATTTTTATTATTTTAGTTATAATTTATTTAAATAGCTTAATAAGAGCATGATATTGAAGATATTAGGGTGATTTTTATAATCTTTAAATATTTATAAAAAAAAATTTTTTATTTTTACAATGAAAATGTAAAGTTTTATTTAAACTATATAAATATATATATATATATATATAAAGAAATATTAATGATTTTGTTCACTAAAAATTAAGTTAGCAGCTTAATTATTAAATATTTCTTTTAATTGGAATATTTATTCAATTTTATCATTAACAGTGATATACCTCTTTTTGGTTTCAATTAATAAATAAGGAGTTATTAACTCTTTCTTTTAAGTCGAAATTAAATGCAAATTGCTTCTTATTTAAGATAAATTGATAATTCAATATTATTTGAATGCAAATCAAATGTTTTTATTAAACTATAATCCTTAATTTGTTCAGTTTAATATGTTTTGATTTCATTCATGGTAAAGTCCTATTAATAAAATTACAATAAAAAAAAAATTAATTTTAAATCAAGTAATAAAATTAACTCTAAAAAAAGTAGGAATTATAGGAAAAATTAAAGCAATTTCTACATCAAAAATTAAAAAAATTACTGTAATTAAAAAAAAATGTAATGAAAATGGAATACGAGATAATGATTTAGGGTCAAATCCACATTCAAAAGGGGAACATTTTTCTCGATCAAGAAAAGATTTTTTAGAAATAATAAATGAAATTATTATAAAAATATTAGAAATAAGAATTATAATAAAGAATATTATTATTATTAAAATAATTATTTATATTAATAATAATTAAACTTTTTGATTGGAAGTCAAATATACTAAATATATTATATAAATAGTTAATTTCCTCATCAATAAATAGAAATATAAAGGAAAAGTCATACTACATCTACGAAATGTCAATATCAAGCAGCTGCTTCAAATCCGAAATGATGAGTATTGGAAAAATGGTTATTTAAATGTCGAATAAAACAAGTTAATAAGAAAATAGTTCCGATAATTACATGAATACCATGAAATCCTGTAGCTATAAAAAATGTTGATCCATAAATTCTATCGGCAATTGTGAAAGGGGCTTCAATATATTCGTAAGCTTGAAGAATTGAAAAATAAATACCTAATAAAATAGTTAATAATAAACTTTGTAAAGTTTGAGTAAAATTATTTTCTATTAATGCATGATGAGCTCATGTAACTGTAATACCTGATCTAATTAAAATAATAGTATTAAGTAAAGGAATTTGAAATGGGTTAAAAGGTATAATTCTTGTTGGGGGTCATATAGATCCAATTTCGATATTAGGGGAAAGTCTTCTGTGAAAAAATGCTCAAAAAAATGAAATAAAAAAAAAAATTTCTGAAATAATAAATAAAATTATACCTCATCGAAGACCTTTTGTAACTAAAATTGTATGTTTACCTTGAAATGTACCTTCTCGGCAAATATCTCGTCATCATTGATACATAGTTAGTAATACAATAATATACCCTAAAATAATTAAATTAAAGTTAAAATTATGAAATCATTTTACTATACCTGTGACTAAAGTTATTACTCCAATAGCTCCAGTTAAAGGTCAAGGACTATAATCTACAAGATGATAAGGATGATTATGATTAGATGTCATTTATAATTAATTAATTAACTTCACTAGAGTAAAGAGTACTTAAAATAGTAATAACATAAGATTGAATAATAGCTACAGCAGACTCTAAAATTAATAAAAGAATTTGGATAATAATTAAAATAAATAATAAATAATTAGGTATATTTGTTCTTGTATTACTTAATAAAGTTAATAATAAATGACCAGCAATTATATTAGCTGTAAGTCGAACAGCTAATGTACCAGGACGGATAATATTTCTAATTGTTTCAATTAATACTATAAAAGGTATTAAAATAGTTGGAGTTCCTTGAGGAATTATATGAATAAATATATGTTGAGTGTTATTAATTCATCCATAAATTATAAATCTTAATCATAAAGTTAATGATAAAGATAGTGAAATATTTAAATGACTAGTTCTAGTAAAAATATAAGGAAATAATCCTAAAAAATTATTAAATAAAATAAAAAAAAATAATGAAATAAAAATAAAAGTTGATCCATTGTAGCTATTAGGACCTAAAAGAGTTTTAAATTCATTATGTAATTTAGAAGAGATAAAATTTCATAAAATGAAATGACGGTTAGGAATTAATCAAAAAGAATAAGGAATAAATATTAAACCAATAAAAGTTCTTATTCAATTAATTGATAGATTAAAAATATTAGTTGATGGATCAAAAATTGAAAATAAATTATTTATCATTTTCAATAAAAATTATTTTTTGAAGATTTTTTATTAATGTTATTATTATTATTATATTCAATATTTTTATAATTAAAGATAAAATAATTTATAATATTAAAAATAATAAAAATTACAATAAAAAAAATCAATGAAAAAATTCAATTAATAGGTATTATTTGAGGAATAAAAGAATATTACTAAAAGTAATAATTTAAATTTGACATATTTATGTTATAAATTAACTAATTCTTTCATTAGAAGTAATTGCTAATTTACTATTAAATGGTTTAAGAGACCAGTACTTGCTTTCAGTCATCTAATGATGAATAATTATTAATTCAATTAATAAAATTTTTAATTGAAATTCTTTCAATTACAATAGGTATAAAACTGTGATTTGCTCCACAAATTTCAGAACATTGTCCATAGAAAATTCCAGGTCGGTTAATAAAAAATCTTGTTTGGTTTAACCGACCTGGGTTAGCATCAACTTTTACTCTCAATGATGGAATAGTTCAAGAGTGGATTACATCAGTTGATGTAATTAAAATTCGAATTTGATTATTTATTGGTAAAATAATTCGATTATCAACATCTAATAATCGGAAATTATTTAAATTATTAGTTGATTGAATTATGTAAGAATCAAATTCAACATTATTAAAATCTGAATATTCATAACTTCAGTATCATTGATGTCCAATTGATTTTAAGGTAATTAAAGGATTATTAAGTTCATCTAATAAATATAATAATCGTAATGAGGGTAGAGCAATAAAAATAAGGGTAATTGCTGGTAAGATAGTTCAAATTAATTCAATTATTTGTTCTTCTAAAAGAAATCGATTAATATATTTATTAAAAAATAAATTAATTATTATATATGATACTAAAATTGTAATTATAATTAAAATAATTAAAGTATGATCATGAAAAAAAATAATTTGTTCTATTAAAGGAGAAGCTCTATTTTGATAATTAAGATTAGATCATGTTGCCATATTCTAAAAAAAGGATAATCCTTTATAAATGGGGTTTAAATCCATTACATATAATCTGTCATATTAGAAATTACTTAAAATAGGTAATTCATTATATGAATGTTCAGCTGGAGGTAAATTTTGATATCATTCAATAGATGAAGATATATTTAATGAAAAAAGAATTAAACGTTGATTAATTATTGATTCTCATACAATAAGTACTATTATAATTATTGAAAATAAAGAAATATAAGAACCAAATGAAGAAATAATATTTCATGAAATAAAACTATCAGGATAATCTGAATAGCGTCGAGGTATTCCAGCTAACCCTAAGAAATGTTGAGGAAAAAAGGTTAAATTAACTCCAATAAATATTGAAATAAATTGAATTTTTAATAAATAAGGATTTATTAATAATCCTGTAAATAATGGATATCAATGAATAAATCCCCCAAAAATAGCAAATACAGCTCCTATAGATAAAACATAATGGAAATGAGCTACAACATAATAAGTATCATGAAGAGTAATATCAATTGAAGAGTTAGCTAAAACAACTCCTGTTAAACCTCCAACTGTAAATAAAAAAATAAATCCTAAACTTCATAATATTGAAGGACTATAATTAATTTGAGTACCATGAAGGGTAGCTAATCAACTAAAAATTTTAATTCCTGTTGGAACAGCAATAATTATAGTAGCTGATGTAAAATAAGCTCGTGTATCAATATCCATTCCTACAGTAAATATGTGATGAGCTCATACAATAAATCCTAAAAGTCCAATTGCTATTATAGCATAAATTATTCCTAAATAACCAAAAGTTTCCTTTTTTCCTCTTTCTTGTGAAATTATATGAGAAATTATACCAAAACCAGGTAAAATTAAAATATAAACTTCTGGATGACCAAAAAATCAAAATAAATGTTGATATAAAATTGGATCTCCTCCTCCAGCAGGATCAAAAAAAGAAGTATTTAAATTACGATCTGTTAGAAGTATAGTAATAGCTCCAGCTAATACAGGTAAAGATAATAATAGAAGAAGAGCTGTAATACCAACAGATCAAATGAATAAAGGTATTTGATCAAAAGATATATGATTAATTCGTATATTAATAATAGTTGTAATAAAATTAATTGCTCCTAAAATTGATGAAATACCGGCTAAATGTAGTGAGAAAATAGCTAAATCAACTGAAGATCCACTATGAGCAATATTAGATGAAAGTGGGGGATAAACTGTTCATCCTGTTCCTGCTCCATTTTCAACAACTCTTCTTGAGATTAATAAGATTAAAGACGGGGGTAAAAGTCAAAATCTTATATTATTTATTCGTGGAAAAGCTATATCTGGGGCTCCTAATATAAGAGGTACTAATCAATTTCCGAATCCTCCAATTATAATAGGTATTACTATAAAAAAAATTATAATAAAAGCATGAGCAGTTACGATAGTATTATAAATTTGATCATCTCCAATTAATGAACCTGGATTTCCTAGTTCAGTTCGAATTAATAAACTTAAAGAAGTACCTACTATTCCTGCTCAAATTCCAAAAATAAAGTATAAAGTTCCAATATCCTTATGATTTGTAGAAAAAAGTCATTTTCGCAAATAAAATGGCTGAGTTATAAGCGATAAATTGTAAATTTATTAACGAGAATTAATCTCTTTTATTAGTCTTATATTCATATAATGATATAAAATTGCAAATTTTATGGTGTAAATAATACTAAGGCTTAAAGAAATTTCTTTATAAATAATTTTGAAGATTATTAGTTTATAATTAACTTAAAACCTTAAAAAAAAAAGGTTCTAATAATTATACCTAATAAAGAAATAAAATTAAAAAAATAAATAAAAATTAAAAAGTTATTTTTAATAAAAATTTTAAATCACTTTAATTTAAAAGAAAAGAATAATAATGAAGAATAAATAATACGAATATAAATAAATAATAAAATTAATCTTGATATAATAAATAAAAAAGAAATAATAAAAAAATTATTAGTTAATAAGTAATTAATAACAAGTCATTTTGGGAAAAATCCTAAAAAAGGAGGCAAGCCTCCTAATGAAAGAAAATTAATTATAATTGAAATTTTAATTAAAAAATTTATATTAAAAAAAAATAATTGATTAATAAAAAAAATATTAATAATATAAAACAAAAAACATATAATAAATGTAAAAATTGAATAAAAAATAAAATAAATTATTCAAAGATTTTCACTAATAATAATAGAAGAAATTATTCAACCTAAATTATTAATTGAAGAAAAAGCTATTAATTTACGTAATGAAGTTTGATTAAAACTACCAATAGATCCAATTAAAACATTAAAAATTATAATAACATATAAAAAATTTAAATTAAAATAATAAGATAATAAAATTATGGGGGTAATTTTTTGTCATGTTATTAAAATAAAACAATTAAATCATGAAATACCTTCTATGATATTAGGAAATCAAAAATGAAATGGAATTGAACCTATTTTTATTAATAAAGAGGAATTAATAATAATAGAAAAAAAATTATTAAAAAAAAAATTTTTTATTAAAAATAATCTTAATAAAATTGAAAATAAAAAATTAATTGAAGCAATTGATTGAGTAATAAAATATTTTAAAGAAGCTTCTGAATTAAGGAGATTATGGGGGGTAGAGATAAGGGGGATAAATCTTAATAAATTAATTTCTAATCCAATTCAACATCCTAATCATGAATTAGAAGAGATAGAAATTAATGTTCTAAAAAATAAAATAAATAAGAAGAATATTTTATTAGAATTGGATAATAAAAGAATAAAAAATAAGAATAAAAATTATTCTAAAATGAAATTTATTCATATTATTAAATTATATTTTAGTGTAAGATGCACAATAATTTTTGAAGTTATTAGGTATAGTTTAATTCTATAAAATATAATAAAGGTAAAAAAATTACATAATTTATCCTATCAGAATAATCCTTTAATCAGGCACTTTATTAAATTTTAAAAAAAAGGAATTTCCTTTATATTTGAGGTATGAACCCAAAAGCTTTATTTAGCTTATTTTTAA